CCGGTTCCTCCACCACCGCGAACCCCGGTTAGATTCAGGCATGATACGCTTTTTCTTTATTGGGATAACCCAAGTACTCTCTTGCGGATCCATGAAACAACTCTCAGAAATCTTTTTCCCTTTTGGAAGATACAGGAGCGAAACAATCAACCTATTTCTATTGGAAGACCAAAAAGATTCTTCCAATGTCTCCTTTCTGGGTCCAATGGAATTCATAGGTATAGGAAGAAGCCCCATCAAATAGAGATTTTTTCTTTCGACCATCTTTCGATTGTTAATACGAGATAGAAGGACCACTACTACAAGCAGTACTAAACCTTTGATCGTGAAATATCGATTGCTTGTTGCACCCTGTGAATCACGTGAAAGTAGGATACTCCAAATTCGGGGGTCAAAGAGTTTCATAAAACGTTCTTGGTGGAAAAAAATGTGAGTGAAAGATCCCACTGAATCGAATTTGATCCAGGAATCTAAGAAATAGTGAGAATTCTTGATCTCTCTCAATATCTCTCTCAATTCGAATATCCAGGATTTGAATTGATGTCGTTTCATTGATTCCTCCTAAAGATTTCATTTCAATTGGAATTTGGTTATTCACGATGTACGATGATCCCTGTTAAGCATCCATGGCTGAATGGTTAAAGCGCCCAACTCATAATTGGCAAATTCGTAGGTTCAATTCCTGCTGGATGCACGCCAATGGGAACATTCAATAAGTCTATTGGAATTGACTCTGTATCAATGGAATCTCATCATCCATACATAGCGAATTGGTATGGTATATTCATACCATAACATATGAACAGTAAGAACTAGAATTCTTATCGATACTGGAACTCATAGGGAAGAAAATGGATTTATGGATGGAATCAAATATGCAGTATTTACAGAAAAAAGTATTCGGTTATTGGGGAACAATCAATATACTTCTAATGTCGAATCAGGATCAACTAGGACAGAAATAAAGCATTGGGTCGAACTCTTCTTTGGTGTCAAAGTAATAGCTATGAATAGTCATCGACTCCCGGGAAAGGGTAGAAGGATGGGACCTATTATGGGACATACAATGCATTACAGACGTATGATCATTACGCTTCAACCGGGTTATTCTATTCCACCTCTTATAGAGAAAAGAACTTAAAGCAAAATACTTAATAACACGGCAATACATTTATACAAAACTTCTACCTCGAGCACACGCAATGGAGCCGTAGACAGTCAAGTGAAATCCAATCCACGAAATAATTTGATCTATGGACAGCATCGTTGTGGTAAAGGTCGTAATGCCAGAGGGATCATTACCGCAGGGCATAGAGGGGGAGGTCATAAGCGTCTATACCGTAAAATCGACTTTCGACGGAATGAAAAAGAGATATCTGGTAGAATCGTAACCATAGAATATGACCCTAATCGAAATGCATACATTTGTCTCATACACTATGGGGATGGTGAGAAGAGATATATTTTACATCCCAGAGGGGCTATAATTGGAGATACCATTGTTTCTGGTACAGAAGTTCCTATATCAATGGGAAATGCCCTACCTTTGAGTGCGGTTTGAACTATTGATTTACGTAATTGGAAGTAACCAATTAGGTTTACGACGAAACCTAGAAATCGATCACTGATCCAATTGGAGTACCTCTACGGGATAGACCTCAACAGAAAACTGTTGAGTAACGGCAGCAAGTGATTGAGTTCAGTAGTTCCTCATAGAAAATTATTGACTCTAGAGATATGGTAATATGGAGAAGACAAAATTGTTTGAAGCGCGCACAGAACCGGAAGCGCCCCTTGTTTCAAAGAGAGGAGGACGGGTTATTCACATTTCATTTGATGGTCAGAGGCGAATTGAAAGTTAAGCAGTGGTAATTAGAAAGACCCTCCGGGGAAAAATAGAGATGTCTCCTACGTTACCCGTAATATGTGGAAGTATCGACGTAATTTCATAGAGTCATCCGGTCTGAATGCTACATGAAGAACATAAGCCAGATGACGGAACGGGGAGACCTAGGATGTAGAAGATCATAACATGAGTGATTCGGCAGATTTGGATTCCTATATATCCACTCACGTGGTACTTCATCATACGATTCATATAAGATCCATCTGTCTAGATATCATCATATACATCTAGAAAGCCGTATGCTTTGGAAGAAGCTTGTACAGTTTGGGAAGGGGTTTTGATTGATAAAAAAGAAGAATCTACTTCAACCGATATGCCCTTAGGCACGGCCATACATAACATAGAAATCACACTTGGAAAAGGTGGACAATTAGCTAGAGCAGCAGGCGCTGTAGCGAAACTGATTGCAAAAGAGGGTAAATCGGCCACATTAAGATTACCATCTGGGGAGGTCCGTTTGATATCCAAAAACTGCTTAGCAACAGTCGGACAAGTGGGTAATGTTGGGGTGAACCAAAAAAGTTTGGGTAGAGCCGGATCTAAGTGTTGGCTAGGTAAGCGTCCTGTAGTAAGAGGAGTAGTTATGAACCCTGTAGACCATCCCCATGGGGGCGGTGAAGGGAGAGCCCCAATTGGTAGAAAAAAACCCACAACCCCTTGGGGTTATCCTGCGCTTGGAAGAAGAAGCAGGAAAAGGAACAAATATAGTGATAGTTTTATTCTTCGTCGCCGTAAATAGGAACATTGAAAATCGAATCTTTGGAATTGGAAATAATGTGATGGGCGAACGACGGGAATTGAACCCGCGCATGGTGGATTCACAATCCACTGCCTTGATCCACTTGGCTACATCCGCCCCTTCCCTTATCTAGCTAAAGGATTTTCTCTTTTTTCCATTCATCATTAGACTTCAGATTAAGATCGAGATATTGGACATAGAATGCCAATTGAAAAAATGTAAAAAAAGGAGTAATCAGCCGTGACACGTTCACTAAAAAAAAATCCTTTTGTAGCTAATCATTTATGGGGAAGAATTGAAAAACTCAACAGGAGGGAGGAGAAAGAAATCATAGTGACTTGGTCTCGGGCATCTACCATTATACCCACAATGATTGGCCATACAATCGCTATTCATAATGGAAAGGAACATTTACCTATTTATATCACAGATCGTATGGTCGGTCACAAATTGGGAGAATTTGCACCTACTCTCACTTTCGTGAGACACGCGAGAAACGATAATAAATCTCGTCGTTAGTCGTTCTACTAAGTATTCATATGAAAAGAAAAGCTTTATCTTAATAGTATTTAGACTTAAGAGTCTTTATCTTTTATCTTATAGTAAGAGTATAGGTATATTTATTTTCTTTTTAGAGTATACTAATAAGACTTAGACTTTTCTGACTTATCTTATACTATACTTCACCTAGGCACTTATCATTCATTGGCGGGGGAAAACTTTTATGATAAAGAACGAAAATAGAGAAGCAAAAG